TGATTTGCTATGCGATCGACAGATAATTTTGAGCTTCGGTTGCGGACATAAAAGTATCTCTTTCCAGATCATTCTGTATAACATTTATAGATTTATTATTACTTTTTTTTTTAGTAAATATGGAGATTCCATGTCAAATACTTCAATCTAAGAGGTCAGAATAAAAACAAAAATGATGAATGGAAAAAAGAGAAAATATTTTCTTTAGCTCGATCTTTTCTTTAGCTCGATAAGGGGCGGATGTAGCCAAGTGGATCAAGGCAGTGGATTGTGGATCCACCATGCGCGGGTTCAATTCCCGTCGTTCGCCCATCACACTATTTCGAATTCTTCTACTTCAGAAATTCGATTTTTTCAAAAAAAAAAAAAGGAATTTATCTATTTCTATATAGGATAAATTAAGGCAGAGATGTGTGTTCTTTTGTGCATATTGAAATTTGAATATAGAATATGATGCTTCTTTCTTTTATAAAGAATCTTTTCTTTCCTGATTTCTATTGAATAATGTCAAAATTATTTTTCGTAAATAAATTAGGTATTCCGCGGGCGAATATTTACTGTTTTCTTTTTCATTTTTTTCTTTCATTCGTAGGTTCAATTCATGACTTTCAGAATAAATAATTCAATTTTTTCTTAGTTTGTTCCGCCATCCCACCTAATGAATTTTTAGAATTTTTTTGAATAGAATTCTACATAGTCACAGGTTCTGTCGTTCCCATAGCTTCTCTATTCATGGTTAGGTCTAAACTCTGCAATGGAGCTTCCAACAAAATTTGTTGTTGAGTCAATTTCCTTAGTTTTCTTAACTCAGGACTCTTTATTCTTTTTTATTAAAATTTCTCTTTTTTATGTATTTTTGAATTGAATATTTGATTATTGATGCTTTGTGACACTGCTTTTTCTTTTATCACATGATTTATAGACCATACATATTGGGATCATATAGCATTGATATCTTGTTCTTTCTTTCTATCACCCCTCCTTTTCTAAAAATCCTTTTTTTTTTTACTAAACACTGGATAATCCTCTTTTTTCTCTATGAATTAGAGAAAAAAGATGAGATTTCAGTTGCTACAAATATATGATTTATTCATATAGTGACTGTTTCTTAGGATCTTGATAATACGAAGCAATAGGTTGGTTTTTAGTTTTTTTTTATTATGAAATAAGTTTTTAGTAAGGATTAGTTGATTTTTTCAATTCTAACTTTGAAAGAAAAAAAAACTAACGAATCACACACTAAGCATAGCAATTATACTAAAAGAGTCAATTCAATTTTGATTTAACCCTAACTAATTCGAATTCCTCGTTTTTCTCTAATAGAATCAATCAAAGAATTTGTCTTTTTTTTTTCTATCTTGGGGAAATCGATAAGAAATTTTCCCTCTTTGTGAATCAAATTCACTTATTTGTATCTTGACTCTATCCCCTAGTAACACACGTATACGATTACGGCGCATATTGAAAGATCGAAAACCCACAACGATTTGACTATTATGATGCAGACGTACGTGGAACATGATATCTTTGATGGGTTACAAGTCCTTTAGAAAGAAATTGCTCTCTTTCATTTAGATAACTCACAACGGTTTGATTTTTAAGAGAAAAAAAAAGATATCTTTGATCGGTTCCACAATTATTCCTTCATAAAGAAATTGCTCTTTTTTATTGATATCTATGTTGGTTTTTCTTTTCTCTTTCATATCTTTTTCCTCGATTATATGGATTAATAGACTTAACTGCTAAATAACGTAAAAATAATTATAATTATTTCTAAAATACAAAATTATTATTATTTTTTTTTATTGACAGCTTTTTTTTCTATTTTTTTGAGGATTACCATATATAACACAAAATCTCTCCTCCAATTCTTTGAAGTCGAGCTTCTCGATCTGTCATTATACCCTGAGAAGTAGACAGAATTACAATTCCTATTCCACCTAGAATCTTAGGAATTCGTTGATATTTCGAATAAATTCGTAAACTGGGTCGGCTTATGCGTTTTCAAAAAATAGTTCTAGTTGCTATAAATATAGAAAGACAAAGTCATTTTTTTCTACTTTGCTCTACTTTCTAAATATCCAAATTTTTAAGCCTAAAACTCCATTGATAGTTTGAATTGTATGAGAACAATAATCTATTTTGGCACAAATTATTTGTAGGGGAAGTTTACCCTTTCTTTTACCTTCTTTACGTGCGATCTCTTTTCCGTCGATACGGCCTGCGAGTTGAAGTTTTATTCCTTTTGTATCTGTTTCTTTAGCTAAATCAATAGCTTGTTGCATTGTCTTTCTAAAGGGGACTCTATTTTTTAATTGTAAGGTTATAAATTCTGCAAGAAGATTAGGTTGGCTATATAATTGTTCAGCTCTTTTGAGTTGAATACGAATTAATCTGGGGTATATAGAAAAGAATTCTTGTTTTTTTACATTTTTCTTGAATTTTGCCAAACATTTCCCTTTTAATAAGAATTTTGGTACGAATCCGCTATAGATGATGACTCGTATAAATGTTTTTTGTGTTCTAAATCCTTGTTTTTCAATTTCTATACGTATAATTCCTTCAAAGCCTAAGGGAGGTAAGGGAGGTAAAGATATTCTCTTTTTTTTACTTTTTTGTTTTTTATTCTTTTGCTCTATTTTTTTTAATTTTTCTAAATATTTCTTGGTACCAATTTGTAAACCTTTTTTGATTCTATATTGTACATAATTCTTGAAAAAATTTCGTATTTTTTGATCTTCTTGTATACTCGTAGAATAATTTTTTGGTTCTTCAAACCAAACAGAATGATGACTATGGGTTGTACCAAGTCTGAAACAAAGTGGATTTGTTTTTTGTCCCATAATTCTCTATTTTCTTTTTTTCATCCATATCTTTTTAAATGAAAAGGAATCTAAATTTTAGATTGATTTAATAAAGATTTCGGTTTTTCCTTGAGTACGACTTTTATAAGACATGTGCTTCTTTTTATTGGATAACTATGTCCTTGAGCACGGGGTCTTGCCTTTTTTCTAATAGTACTTCTATTGACTTCGGCTTTACTAATGAATAAATCAGCTTCGTTTAAACCCATATTATGATTAGCATTTTTTGCTGCAGAATAAACTAATTTGAAAATGGGATAAGATGCTTGATAAGGCATGAAACTTAGTATCATAATTGTTTCTTCATAGGAACGTCCGCGAATCTGATCAATTACTCTTCGCGCTTTGGAAACAGAAATACCTATATGTTGAGCTAAAACTTGGACTCCTTTACTTGAACTTGAGTTCTTTTTCATAGGGTTATCCGCTAGCTTTTTAAAATTTTTCATAAGATTCTTTCTCCTTATGTTTGATCCCTATTTTTTTTGATTCTTCATTACAGATTTATTATCGTTATCATTTATTGCATCTATCCCCCAAAAACGGGTAGGCACGAATTCTCCCAATTTGTAACCTATCATAGATTCTGTTATATAAACAGGTATATGTTCCTTTCCATTATGAATAGCGATTGTACGGCCAACCATGGAGGGTGTAATAGTAGATGCCCGAGACCAAGTTCTTATGATTTCGTTCTCCTGCCCCATTTTTATTTTTTCCGTTTTTTCCGATAAATGCTTAGCTACATATCTTTTCTTTTTCTTTGCTACATATCTTTTCTTTTTCTTTGCTACAAATCTTTTGTTTTGACCTATCACAGTTGATTACTCCTTTTTTTGCATAGTAAAGATTGGCATTCTATGTCCAATATCTCGATCTAAGTATCGAGGTCAGAATAAAAACAATAATGATGAATGGAAAAAAGAGAAAATCCTTTCTTTAGCTCGATAAGGGGCGGATGTAGCCAAGTGGATCAAGGCAGTGGATTGTGGATCCACCATGCGCGGGTTCAATTCCCGTCGTTCGCCCATCACATTATTTCGAATTCCAAAAATTCGATTTTGAATATTCCTATTTACGGCGACGAAGAATCAAACTATCACTATATTTTCTCCTTTTCCTAGTTCTTCTTCCAAGCGCAGGATAACCCCAAGGAGTTGCGGGTTTTTTTCTACCAATTGGGGCTCTTCCTTCACCGCCCCCGTGTGGATGGTCCACAGGGTTCATAACTACTCCTCTTACTACAGGACGCTTACCTAGCCAACACTTCGATCCAGCTCTACCCAAACTTTTTCGGTTCACCCCAAGATTACCCACTTGTCCGACTGTTGCTAAGCAGTTTTGGGATATCAAACGAACCTCCCCAGATGGTAATCTTAATGTGGCCGATTTACCCTCTTTTGCAATCAGTTTCGCTACAGCACCTGCTGCTCTAGCTAATTGTCCGCCTTTTCCATGTGTGAATTCTATGTTGTGTATGGACGTGCCTAAAGGCATATCGGTTGAAGTAGATTCTTCTTTTTTATCAAAAAAACCCCTTCCCAAACTGTACAAGCTTCTTCCAAAGCATACGGCTTTCTAGATGTATATGATGATATAGAAAAAAATAGATCTTTTCATCGTATAATGAAGTATCACATGAGTGGATATTTAGGAATCCTAATCTCCCGAATCATTCATATTATCATCTTCTACATCCTAGGTCTCTCCGTTCCGTCATCTGGCTTATGTTTTTCATGTAGCATTCAGACCGAATGACTCTATCAAATTACGTCGATACTTACACATATTACGGGTAACGTAGGAGACATCTCTTCGGGGGATCTTCATTACCACTGCTTAGCTTTCAATTCGCCTCTGACCATCAAATGAAATGTGAATAACCCGTCCTCCTCTCTTTGAAAGAAGGGGCGCTTCCAGTTCTGTGCGTGCTTCAAACAATTTTCTCCATATTACCATATCTCTAGAGTCAATAATTTTCTATGAGAAACTACTGAACTCAATCACTTGCTGCCCTTACTCAACAGTTTTCTGTTGAGGTCTATTCCATAGAGGTACTCCAAATGGATTAGTGATCGATTTCTAGGTTTTGTCGTAAACCTAATTGGTTACTTCCAATTACGTAAATCAATAGTTCAAACCGCACTCAAAGGTAGGGCATTTCCCATTGATATAGGAACTCCTTTACCAGAAAAAATGGTATCTCCAATTATAGCTCCTCTGGGATGTAAAATATATCTCTTCTCACCATCCTCGTAGTGTATAAGACAAATGTATGTATTTCGATTAGGGTCGTATTCTATGGTTACGATTCTACCAGATATGTCTTTTTGATTCCGTCGAAAATCGATTTTACGGTATAGACGCTTATGACCCCCCCCTCTATGCCTTACGGTAATAATTCCTCTGGCATTACGACCTTTACTACAACGATGTCGTCCATAGATCAAATTATTTCGTGGATTGGATTTCATTTGACTTTCTACGGCTCCATTGCGTGTGCTCCGACTAGAAGTTTTGTATAAATGTATCGCCGTGTTATTAAGTATTTTTCTTTAAGTTCTTTTCTCTAGAAGAGGTGGAATAGAATAAAGAATCTCTAGAAGAGGTGGAATAGAATAACCCGGTCGAAGCGTAATGATCATACGCCTGTAATGCATTGTATGTCCCATAATAGGTGCCATTCTTCTACCCCGAAAGGGGTAGAAGATGACTATTCATAGCTATTACCTTAGTTCGACTCAATCCTTGATTTCTTTCTTTGTTGATCCTGATTCGACATTAGAAGTATGTATACAAGGTCTTCAAGTTCTTCCTCGTGTAATAATTTGTCATTGTTGAACAAATGGTTATCTACTTCTCCTTCCTCTCGGTATCTTAGGAGAATTTCTCCTTTATTAAAAAAAATATATATATATATATATATATATATATATATATATATATTTCTATATATAGAAATCTATTCCTCTATGTATTCTTCTCTTTCTTTTTTCTAAGAATCTCATAGGGATCAATAGAAACTATATTCTCATCCGTAGGATCCCAAGTACCCGAATCAATCAATCAAAGATTCGATTCGATCTAAACTCTCCATTGGTAAATGAAATGCACCATGTTGACAAATAGATTTGTTTTTTTGTGCATATTTTTTGTAAATGGATGTCTCACAATTTTCACAATAAGTCCATAAATGAGCCTATCGCGCAAATACATCCTCTGGATTTTGGTATTTCATTAAAGATTCATTCTTCCCCAATAAGCGAAGACTTTTTCCTCTAACTACTGCATATTTGATTCCATCCATAAATCCATTTTCTTCCCTATGAGTTTTAGTATCGATCAGAATTCTAGTTCTTACTCTTCCTATGTTAGGGTATGAATATACTATACCAATTAATTCGTTATGGAAGATCCCATTGAGCCAATTCCGATAGACTTTTTGACCCTTCCTATTAGGGTGCATCCAGTAGGAATTGAACCTACGAATTTGCCAATTATGAGTTGGGCGCTTTAACCATTCAGCCATGGATGCAATTAATGAAATAATATTTCTGATCATAATCTCCACATTGGATCAAGAACGGGGTCAGAGGAGCTAATTCGTATAAAGCCATCGAACCGGCCCAACCAGCAACTAGAGCTGTGTGCATTATAGAAACAGAAAGCAGTCGACCGGGATCATTCAATACGACAGTATGAACACGATACCAAGGTAAACCCATGGAAATACCCCTTTATCAAAGAGAAATAGAAACTTGATTTTCTCGTACGTATTAAACTAAGAAGACGATATATTGTGTACCTAAACTTTTTTTTAGTAGATTCTGTGGTTCATTTTTATTTCATCTCATTGAAAAGAAAAATAAGGGAACAACTCTGTTCGTAAGAACAAAGAGAAGCAGATCTATTCTATACCCGATAAGTACCAATACGCAAGGGGAAGATTGCATTATTGGAGAATAAATGGATACTTATTCGAATGATCAATCCTTTCGTTACAGTTTTTTTGAATCCATTCTGTCTTACTCTATCAAAAAACCCTTCCATGTATCAAAATCAAAGAGAAGAAATCGGTGTATCAAAATCGATGTATCAAATAGAAGAAAAAGGAATGAAGACAAGAAATCATGGATTTTCACCTTTCCTTATTTAAGTGAATAAAGGATATGCATTTTTTGGTTGAAATTTTTGAGTATAGGAATACCAAAAGTATCTTTTCGCCGTCCTGGAACCGAAAAGCTTGGCTTGACATATAGTGTGACTTGTCAAACATATTGGGTCATATGAGATTGACCCGTTCTCTTCCCCGATCAAGATATCCGCTGTTTCGCCGAAGAGATATTGTATTGAGTAAACCATCATTCATTCGGAGCACGAAGTCAAATTTCTCAAATTTCAATATGAAAAAAAAATGATATATGTCTTAATTGATACGATTTGTATTACTTAATCTTTTCTTGATATCAAATATATGAATGAAAAAAGACAGAACAGAGATATATCTTAGAATTGAAAGGATTGTGATTCCTTCACTTTTTTTTGAATTCAATTCGAAAAATGGATATTAAAAGTAAAAGCCGCCTTATATTTTCTTTTTATTATAGTTACTTCCAGAATCGAGATTAATATGCAATTAATCATTGCAGCAATAAAATGGAATCAGCTTTTTTATCTGTCTGTTCTGATCTTCTAATGAGTGCAAACCTTTAGGTTTCTAAAATAGCTAATTCGTTAATACAATACTAGAAAAATTTCGTTTATGATAAAAAATTCGTTAATACGAGAAAAAATTACTTAATAAATACAATACGAATAAAAAGAAAATATTTTTCATTTTTATCGTATATATATAAAATAAATAAGAAAAATATGGAGGATCATGAAAACTCTCATTGATTTCGGCCAAATGCAGGCTGTCGTAAAGAATTTTTTAAAGACTTTGATTTTTGTTCTAGCAGGAGTCTTTCTCTATCGTGTCCACAATCAAAATCTAATAGAAAGAAAAAATCTCGATTTGAGGGGGCTTCTTAGTTCGGTTGAATGCAGGGAAGAATCTTTTTGTTCTTCCAATAACTTGGTTGTTTCGCTTCCAAAAGGAAAAACCTTTTCTGGGAGTTTTTTTATGGATGGAGAAGAAATTCATTGTGTTCTTCCAAGAAAGAAAAAGTATATCTGTATCATTCGGAGTTCCTGGTGGTCGAGAAACCTGATCATAAAAAATAGGGACTTGATTTGTAATGAAACCGTAGCTGGAATTCAAATCTCATTCAAAGATAGAAATAACAAAGATCTTGAATTTCTATTGTTGTGTATACATGATCCATACGATGGTTAGTTGGGGGAAGAATCCGCACGAATCGAATTTTTGGTTCGACAATGTGTGGTTGGGAAATCGGTTTATTAGGAAAGGAAAAAATATCTTATGCAATATTGAATATGATTTAACAAGATCGAATCTCATTGAAGTAGAAAATTCCAGCCAATTGAAAAGAATTATATTGTTTATTCGCAACAAAATAATTTCTTCTTTGTACGTCGGTAAAAAAAAAACAATTTTTTTTGACTCTTTCTCTGCGAATCTCTGACACACAAATACCTCACGATCAGGATTTTCCACAAAGGGGTAACACAAGAGATAATTTGTACAAGTCTTTTATGTATAAATTATCTAAATTCTATCGAAAAATTTATAATAAGTTTTACGGATCTTTTGTTTTTCCAAGGACTCTTTATCCAAAGAAATCCAATCTGGAATCCTTAAGATCTTTCATCTCGCCACCAAGAAATTTTGATCCAATTACAGCCGATCCAAAATTCTATAGCTATAGAGAAAGTTCCTCGATCACGGACTTTTTAGAAATTCTTTGGAGATTTTATTCATCATATATGAATCGATCTGATTCAAAAGTTAAGAACTTGCATCCGTATCTCAGTGTCAATTCAAACATGGAGTGTTAATAAAATCCATGTTCTAAGAAATCTTTACCATCCGGAAAGAAAGAAAACTGGAGTCTTTTTCGTTTTCGAAGCAAAAAAAAATATGTTAATAAACGTAGGATCAAGATAACCTTAAAAAAAAAAAGATCTGATTTCTGTGATCATTTTCGAGGGAGATATTAAAGATAAAAAGATAATATTTATTACTACGAGTGCAATATTTACAAAAAATATCTCCCCACGATCTTAACTACGAGTGGGTTCAAACTTATAAGATCCATCCTTTCCGAGATTTATTTCAACTTGATATTACCAAACTTGGTATCAAAAATTCAAGATATTTTTGATATACCATGGGTAATTCTTGAGAAGATTTTTATGAAATGGACTCGGATAAGTGAGAAGATCCTTATGAAATGGACTCTGATAAGTGATAAGTGCGAAGATTTGAACTCTTTCTTTTGTAATGGGAGAAAAGGATAGAAAAAAATTTCAGTGAGACATTACTTCTTCGGTCCGAACCAAGGAATCCGTTAGATATGATGCAACAGAAATCTTTTTCTATCCATTATGATAGATTGAGAAATGAAATAGACGAATCGGAGTTTGAAGAAGGGCACGAAGCGGTGAACCCGCAAGAGATAGAAAACGATTTCTTCAATCAAATAGTTTCAAATAGTTCGGTCTGCTAAAATAAGGCGCTATCTATTTGATAATCTCGAAATTGAGAATATCCATATGAAATCCGGATTTCTTTATTGGGCCGAGTCTTTTCAGGGCAAGTGGCCTCTTGATCACGAGGAAGATAAGCTTCAAGAGGAGGAGCTTCAAGAGAAAGATTCGGAGTTCTTGCAGAGTGGAACAATTCTGTACCAGAAAAAAGAGAGATTTTCCAAAGAACAAAGCGTTTTTCTAATAAACCGATTCATTTGGGAACCTCCGCAGCCATTCTTTTTGGTAGTCATACGGCTGGACTTTTGGTTTTCACGTCGAGAATTGTTTGAGAAGAGGTCTGACCTAGACCTAGATAAGTATCCTTCTTCATCTTTCAATGAAAATTGGTTCAATAAGCAAAAAAAGCACACTGAATTGTTGGCTCGTCGTCAGAGATGGCAAAGAAGACTTAGAATCCATAGTTCCTTATGTAAAGGATCTTTCTCTTCTCATATTCTGTTGGAGAGTTATCAGTATTTAGC